AAAATATAAAACATAAAAAAGATATAGTCTCTCCTGTACTTTATATCTTTTTCTTTTATTCCTATGAAATAATGAAATACCAGACGAAAAAGAAAGGCTTTAGATTTTATAAAAGGTTTAGATCTTAGAAAGGGGTATAACAAAATAATAAATAAATAGAAAATAAAAAATACTAAAACTAAATAATAATCAATAAAATAAGAAAAATACTCAAAGAGAGTGTTCTTAGCTTATTGAAAACGCCTTGTAATCTTCAACCAATTCTGTGCTTCGATATAATTTCCAGGAGTAAGCGCTATGGCTTGTTTCCAATACTCAGCGGCTTGATCGAACCACGCCTCTGCAATTTCGGAATCTCCCTGACGAATGGCCTGTTCTCCTCGGTCGGAATAGGCGAGTAAATTCCTTTCCTTAGAACCGTACTTGAGAGTTTCCTACCTCATACGGCTCCGTAGTCAATTGTTTTGGTACCCCCCCCCCTTTCTTTTCTCGAGTTAACCAAAGGGGGTTAATTACATGAGTTTCGAATTTGAATTTTGATTTGATTAATAATCCGTTTTGTTTTATCTTTTCTCCCACCCTCAGAAGAATAAAGCGTAGGCATTCTACTATCAGTAGAATTTTCTGAAAGGTAACTATCTCGCTTTCATATAGAAATAGATAAATTTTATATAGAATCTTTGAAAAAGACCCTTCCTCATAAGAAAGAAAGGACTTACTATCTTTGGGATCTGATGCTGCACCGCTGCTCAATACTTTAGGTGATCGCCTCTGTTACATAAGTTGATTCCTAAAGTATGTCTCATATTATGACATAAGACATAAGAAAGCAGTTCTTAGTGTATCGGCCAAAAATCTCGCTAATTGATCTTTACGGTACTTCCTCTATCAATTAGATCCTTTATCCATAGAATATAGTATATAAGCATATTTTTTTTTCTTCCTATTTTGACTTCTATGAAGTTTCTTTCTTTGCTACAGCTGATAAAAATCGTTCTTTTTGACGATGTATATGTAGAAAGCCTATTTTTTTTTTACTAGTGGATTTGGCTCTTTCTTTTTCTTTCTATAGTGGAGATAGTCGCACGTAATGACAGATCACGGCCATATTGTTAAAAGCTTGTGGTAAGAAAGGGTTTCGTTCTAGTGCCCGAAAATAATATTCCAAAGCTTTTGTGTGTTCTCCATTACTTGTGTGAATAAGGCCTATATTATAGAGTATATAACTTCGGTCATAGGGATCAATTTCTAGGCGCATAGCTTCATAATAATTCTGTAAAGCTTCCGCATAATTTCCTTCAGATTGGGCGGACATTCGTTACGGTCGTTATTCAATTTAAAGAATCTCCGTTCCAGAACCGTACGTGAGATTTTCATCTCATACGGCTCCTCCCTTATGTGCATAATGAGAATAATACAGTGAATCAAAAGGCAGTAAAATATTCTCATTATGAACTGAACGGGGCTAGTGTTTTTACAAGAAATCTCTAGCCAACCTTACTGCAAAAGATCTTTTCGTAACATCGAGCGCGTCAATACTAGATAAAAATGTTAAGTTAACTCCAACAATTTCTTTGTCCTCAACGTCTCTTAATTTCTAGGGATTAGTCACTTCAACAGTCTTCGACGGTTATATGGGTATTCAAAGTACGAACGAGATGGATGCTTGTTGTCCTAACCATTGTTCTTAGTTTGATCCCAATAAAGAAAAGGGATAATTTATAACAAAGTTTTCGTGTTGTTGATTCCTAGACGTAGTGCTTCTTCCTCTATGCTGCCTATTTATATGGTACTAGTGGAACCTGCAATACAGAACCATAGTTCTAGGTTCAACCTTTCGCTCAATGCTAGAATCGACAATTGAAGCATCTGAGGCTGCATTAATCGGGAATACACAACAGAAGGAATTGTTTTATTTATAAACTTCACCTTCACCAGGCGTAGAGTTATTTCAAATCTTTCTATCCCGACTAATCTTTTTTTTTTCCTCAGGCTTGATAGTGGTAAGTTAAGTAAAAAAAATAAAAAATCAAATCACACCATCTCGGTAATAGGTAAATGCCTCTTTTTCTCCTGAAGTTGTCGGAATTATTCGTAATAAGATATTGGCTACAATTGAAAAGGTCTTATCAATAAAATTTCCAGTTATCCGGGATCTAGGCATAGGTAGCACTCAATCCATTTTATAATTTATTTTTATTACCTCTCGTGAGAAAACGACCCCACAAAAAAAGGAATTGTACAGTACAAAATAACATAAAAAGAGACTTGACTCAGAAAAAAAAAATATAAACTAACTATAAAAATGGAAAACTTTGAATTTTAATCAAATAAAAGTCGCTGGGGAATAAAGAGAATTTTTTTTTTGAAAAATTCTTTGTTAAATTTGTTAAAAACAATAAAGATATATTCGTAGACAGCGCGCGCATCCCTTTCTGATAACTAGACCGGCTTAAATCAATGGATAGGGAGGACTCGAACGGGCGGTTTCTCTTTTTTTTTTCGTTTTTTTAGTTATAGTTAAAATTAGATTGTACATACCGCATCTATCCAATAATGTAATATGAATGACTCGCGATTTACTCAGTTTCTGGTACAGAATCGTTATGTAGGAAAGATGGCCGAGTGGTTCAAGGCGTAGCATTGGAACTGCTATGTAGGCTTTTTTTGTTTACCGAGGGTTCGAATCCCTCTCTTTCCGTACCTTCATCTAATTTATCAATGTTACTGACTGAAATATATCAAATCACATAAGAATGGATACCTTTATTCCCACCTTTCCTATAAATAAAGTCTGTATTCCTCATTTCTGCGGTACAAAAAATACTGTAAAGAGTGGTCAAAGGATAAAAATATCTCTACCCCTAATATGATATATGATATATGAATGGGAGAAAAGCCCCCCCCCCACGCTTATATTTACTTAGGAACCAGGGGGCAAAATTGTCCGAACCTTTATTTTATTATTTTATTATTTTAGATTATTTATTTATTATTTTAGTTAGGTTTAAGTCTGACGAGAATAATATTCTACGACTAATAATTCATTTATTTTCAAGCCAATCCATTTACTATCTATTATTTGATTGACCAATCCTTTGTGTTGGAATGGTTGAAAAGTCAAATGTTTTGGTAATTCCTCCTGGGCGGATGAATCAAGATGGTTTTGAATCATAGCTTTAGATTTTTGTTCATCCTTCACTGTAATAATATCTCGAGGTTTGCAGCGATAACTTGGTATATCTACTATACGACCATTAACTACAATATGTCTATGGTTAACTAATTGGCGGGCTCGAGGAATAGTTGACGCCATACCTAATCGAAAAAGGATGTTATCCAAACGCATTTCGATTAATTGTAGTAAAACCTGACCCGTTGACCCTTTTGCTTTTGCGGCGATACAAACGTATTTAAGTAATTGTCGTTCTGTAAGACCATAATGAAAACGCAATTTTTGTTTTTCTTCTAAACGAATACGATATTGAGATTTTTTACCGGAACGCGATTGATTTCTAAGATCGCTTACGGCTCTAGGCCTTTTACGAGTTAGTCCCGGCAAAGCCCCCAGACGGCGTATTTTTTTGAAACGAGGCCCTCGGTAACGTGACATAAAAACTCCTTATTTCCCTTATTTTATTGAAATTTCATATTAAAACTGAACTAAAGGATAAATATGATAAATGGGGGGCATGAAATATTATACTACAAAGACTAATGAGATGGATTCTCTCCCAGCCTTTATTGTATATACAATAATAATGTTTATAGAAAAACAAGAACAAGAAAAGGAACTTTTCTCTTTTCTTGTTCTTGTTTTTCTGGAGAGCTGTAACTTTTCTATTCATAATGGAAAATTTCTCCCACATAATAATATAATCGGCGATTCTTAGAAAAAAGGGGAAGAAGCTTTTTCAATATTCTTTATTCTTTGATGTCAAAAAAACATTATCAATCAAGTAAAAAAATCAAACAAATAATGAAAAGCCGGCTATCGGAGTCGAACCGATGACCATCGCATTACAAATGCGATGCTCTAACCTCTGAGCTAAGCGGGCCTACATAAGAATAACAACCGAAATTGTACATGCGCGGGAATTTAGTAAACTACTCGAATCGTAGTTAGTTTTTTTTTATTCTTAGTTATTCAAAATTAATATACATAATTAATATAGAATAGCAAAACAAAAAAGAAAAGAATCGACCGTTCGAGTATCTCAAATTGCATGAGAAAAATGAGAGGGGAAGAGGCATATATAATAAATGTGGTATATATCTATATTGAATTGCGGATACAGAAATGCTAGAATCATTTCGGATTAGACCAAATAGGAGTCTCCGATCGAGATGAAAGAAGATAGACAAGAAATCAAATACAAATAGAAAGACTTTTATAGGAATTCTTTTTTTTTAATAACTTCTACAGTTCCGATAGATTATAAATGAAAGAAAAAAAAAAAAGAATAGCAGCATAATAAGATCGATTTTAATATAAAAAGGAAGGGGGGATATGGCGAAATTGGTAGACGCTACGGACTTAATTGGATTGAGCCTTAGTATGGAAACTTACTAAGTGATAACTTTCAAATTCAGAGAAACCCTGGAATTTAAAATGGGCAATCCTGAGCCAAATCCTGTTTTCCAAAAACAAAACAAGGTTCATACATATCCATAAAGACGGAATAAAAAAAAGGATAGGTGCAGAGACTCAATGGAAGCTGTTCTAACAAGTGGAGTTGACTACTTTGCTGTGCATTAGTAAAATCTTTTCGTCTAAACTTTAGAAAGGCTAACTTTATATACATATGGATGTGTACTAAAATACTATCTCAAATAATTAATCGCAAATAATTAATGATGGCCTGAATTTATATTTTTTTTTAGTAATATTTATATCTAATCTTATTTATATCAATATTGCAATAAAAAAAAAATCAATATTGCAATAAAAAAAAAAAGAATTTTGTTTTGAACCGATTTCAAGTTGAAGAAAGAATCGA